AATCCCTCTCTTTCCGCCCCCTCGGATCGTTTGGGATTTTCGAATTGTAAGGAATTCAAACCCCCGGATTTTCTCATAGATAAATGTACGAAATAAATCCAATTTGTAAAAAAAAATTCCCCAAAATTTTGGATTTTTACTCCTCACGTCCAGGATTACGTCCTGGGTCATTAGATAAGAATCCAAAGATAAAGAGGGAAACAAAGAATATCACTACTGTATAAACAAAGAGTTTGAGAGTAAGCATTACATAATCTCCAAGATTTTTTTTTAAGGAATAGATTACCCGTTTTTCCTTACCGCACAGATCCACTAGGATGGTTTTTTTTATTTTGACACCTAAAAAATGCAAAAATCAATTCTTAAAAAAAATTGCAAGAATTGCTTTATAATAAGCAGTCTTATCAATATCAAAAATTAGTTTAAGTATTGTGTGGGTACCTAAAGGTACCTGCTCAACGTAGGTGCAGGGGGTAGAAAGGCTGATCCAAATTTATTGTTGCAGCTATACATTCAATGTAGAAGAATTTGAATTTTAGAATCGAAAGTTCATAATATAAGACTTCTCGGCTCTTCTACATTTTTTCATTTTTTTGCAATGAATACATCTTTTTGCAATGAATACATCATTCAATTTGGCAGACAGATACAGAATAGTAAAGATTTCATCGAAAACTTACAGCAGCTTGCCAAACAAACGCTAATAGAAAAAAGAATACAGGTATGACAGGCATAACATCCACGATTGGGTTGAAAATGGCATAAGCTTCGGGTAATTTGGCTAAGAAAAAACTAGTCGGATAAAGACCAGAATTAAAACAGATAGAGGTTAAACTAAGTATATTAGGCATAACAAGCATTTCGTTCTTGTAGAGTAGATAATTGGATTTTGATTGAGTTATTTTTCTAAGGGAAAAAGGAAAAGAAAAGGTGGATTCAAAATCCTTTTTTCTTCGGACTTTCCCAAACACAAAATACCTCCTTGTATTCGCATTCTCAAATGAGAATGGAAGAAATTCGACTTTCATATAATATCTTAATAGAATTCCATGTAATGATCAATGCATTTTTTGGATTCTATATTATCCGCATGTTTAGAATCCTAGCAAGAAAATATCCCTGATTTTTTAGGTAATTGAAGTGGGATTGACGAATAATATATAATAAAAATACTGTTTATTAGTGTCGCATAAAAGAAATGGGGCGTGGCCAAGTGGTAAGGCAGCGGGTTTTGGTCCCGTTATTCGGAGGTTCGAATCCTTCCGTCCCAGATTTTTTTTTCATGAAACGAAAGATAGAATCGTATTGTGCCCTGCAAGACACAAAAGCTTATTAAAGACAATAATTAGTTCTTATGAACTCTTAGATTAGATGCATTTCTAAGGATTCTTTTTCTTTCTCATAAAAAAAAATCATACTTTTCTTATTTTTAATTTTTAGTTCTTTCTGTTACCTAAAAGAAAGAATGCTATAAGTAAAAGCAAAGACCTTAATTTTACTTTACACTAATTTTTTTTACTTTATTTTTTCTTTCTTTTGTTACTCCTGTTATTCAAGTCGAAGAACTATGAAAAGTTTATAACTAACAAAAAACTGCTAATCTTTTCATTGGCATAGTTTATTTGTTGGAAAAGAGTTGAATCTTCTCATTTCAGGATTGATCATCTCGAGTTCTCTGTTGAGGATGGAAATTCCATAATAAATAAGTCTTAAGCAAACTATTTTATTCCTCTTTTTCAAACTATGTTTCATTCATATGATAGAATATGGGTTTAAATAAATTGGATCCTTGCAGAGTCTTCCCCGATAAATACTTATTTCTTTTATCCATATTTCTCCATAGATAGCAAGTTTGAATTAGTATACAAAACCAATGACTATTCATGATTCCATCCATATTGGATCAATTCTCGATACCACTTTGCAATGAAATTAGAGGAATGTAATGTTATGGTAAAACTTCGTTTAAAACGATGTGGTAGAAAGCAACGTGCGACTTGAAGGAGATGATCGATTGTGGATTTTGCTATCCACCATTTTCCATAGTAATGAAAATGCTCTTGGCTCGACATAGTCTGTTCTATTTGTCCCGAACCGAATTTGCGCTGGGTTGTTTGTAAGTAAATAGTACACGATGGAGCTCGAGAAGACAGAATTGATTTTTTATCAAGGGAAAGAATCTAGGGTTAGTGAAAACTAATAAATTAGGCCAACTTTGTCAGTCTATCCTTAATATAGAAATTGAAAGGTTAAAATAAGAAAAAGTCTAATTTTGGAAGATTGGAAAACTTTTTTTTGATTAAAAGTCTATCAGAATCAATCGTTCATATTCGATTTCTCTAGAAGAGGAAAATGCTTTATTGAAGGAAATAAGAAAAAAAGAAAGGGTATGTTGCTACTCTTTTGAAAGAAAAAAGAATAGGAATTCCCGAAGTAATGTCTAAACCCAAGGATTTCACAAATCAAAGATAAAGGATTCCGGAACAAGTAAACATGATTTTCAACCATCTCAACAATAGAATTAGATCAGAATAAGGAATAAAAGTCAATTTGTTCGAGATGAGATAAAGAAAAGAGTTTAGAGACGACTCAAAAAATTTCGAAGGATTTCTCTTTTGAATTCTGTTAGTCAAAATTAGCCAACTTGAGTCATGAGTATAAATGAAATTTGTTTTTTCTTCTATAAGGAAATTAATGCAAGTCATAGTCTAATATTATAGATAGAAATTCGAATCATTTTCTCGAGCCGTATGAGGAGAAAACCTCCTATACGTTTCTAGGGGGGGCATTGTTTATCTACATCTATCCCAATAAGCTGTCTATCGAATCGTTGCAATTGATGTTCGATCTCGAAGAGAAGGAAGAGATCTTCAAAAAGTTGGTTTTTATGATCCGATAAAGAATCAAACTTGTTTAAATGTTCCAGCTATTCTCTATTTCCTTGAAAAAGGTGCTCAACCTACAAGAACTGTTTATGATATTTTAAGGAAAGCAGAATTCTTTAAAGATAAAGAAAGAACTTTGAGTTAATTGAAGAACTAAATGAATAAAAAATAAAAAAGTAGGGGAGAGTCATTAATATCCCTTAATTATTTAGACACAATTTGCCTCTTTTTTAGTCCTATTTTTTTGCTGCATTTATGTCGTGCCAATCCAACAAAAGCCCTTATTTAATTTCCTTATTTGTATCTAATTGGTTTTCTTACCATTGTATTTCTATTGACAAAGGTCTATTGAACAAATAGAATTTGTAGCTAGATAGGTCTCTTTATTGTCACTCCATATTAGGTATTTCTGTCTACACTTTGCTCAAATGATAGGGTTGCCCCCCCCCTTGCATGTACTTTCATATAAGATTTTTCTATATTAAATGTTAAAAAAATAACAATTTTGCTATTATGATTGGGGCCGCTTCTTTTTTAACCTTAGTGAAATTTAACCGATCTGTTTATTTTGGTATTTGAGTGTTTTTAATGGGTGATAAAATCTTTCTTTTGATGTCTTGCTAATTCAATGTTTTGCCAGGAGCGTCCGGTGTAATTCCATCGATTTTTGGATTTCGATCGTATCTAAGATCCTATTTTATCTGGGTTGCTAACTCAATGGTAGAGTACTCGGCTTTTAAGTGCGACTATGATCTTTTACACATTTGGATGAAGCAACAAATTCGTCCAGACTCTTGGTAGAGTCTAGAAGACCACGACTGATCCTCAAAGGTAATGAATGGAAAAAATAGCATGTCGTTTGGAATAAAAAAATTCCGATTTTCTGGGTCTAGTGAATAAATGGATAGAGCCTAGCTCTAATTCTGGTAAAATAAAAAGCAACGAGCTTAACTTCTTAATTGAAATGATTCCCCGATCTAATTAGACGTTAAAAATAGATTAGTGCCTGATGCGGGGAAAGGTTGGGTTTTCCTATCGGTGGACCCTTTAATTTTTTTTTAGGAATCCTAATTATTCTTGAATTATGGATTGAAAAGGAATGTTATGAATTGAATGTGTAAAAGAAGCAGTATATTGATAAAGAGACTGTATTCCAAAGTCAAAAGAGCGATTGGCCTGCAAAAATAAAAGATTTGTTCTTGTTTGTAATTAGAACAAACATAAACTAATTAGATAGAAAAGGAGCAGAAAAAGATCTATGGATTAGACTCCCTTTCTTTTCAGGGTTTGTTTTCTAAAATGGAACACCCTGTTCTGACCATATTGCACTATGTATCATCATTTGATAAATCGAGAAATGCTTTTTTTCTCTGATTCAAGTAGAAATACAAATGGAAAAATTCGAAGGGTATTCAGAAAAACAGAAATCTCGTCAACAATACTTCGTTTACCCACTTCTCTTTCAGGAATATATTTATGCATTTGCCCATGATTATGTATTAAATGGTTCCGAACCTGTGGAAATTTTTGGTTGTAATAACAAGAAATTTAGTTCACTACTTGTGAAACGTTTAATTATTCGAATGTATCAGCAGAATTTTTGGATTAATTCGGTTAATCATCCTAACCAAGATCGATTGTTGGATCACAGCAATCATTTTTATTCGGAGTTTTATTCTCAGATTCTATCTGAGGGGTTTGCAATCGTTGTAGAAATCCCATTCTCACTAGGACAACTATCTTGTCCGGAAGAAAAAGAAATACCAAAGTTTCAAAATTTACGATCTATTCATTCCATATTTCCCTTTTTAGAAGACAAATTTTTGCATTTACATTATCTATCACATATAGAAATACCCTATCCTATCCATTTTGAAATCTTGGTTCAACTCCTTGAATACCGGATCCAAGATGTTCCATCTTTGCATTTATTGCGATTCTTTCTCAACTATTATTCGAATTGGAATAGTCTTATTACTTCAATGAAATCCATTTTTCTTTTTTCAAAAGAAAATAAAAGACTATCTCGATTCCTATATAACTCTTATGTATCAGAATATGAATTTTTCTTGTTGTTTCTTCGTAAACAATCTTCTTGCTTACGATTAACATCTT